TGAAATTTGTATTCGATGTAATTACAACTGATCCAAACGATCTAACAACAATTAGAAAGAAATCTATTGGAATGGAAGAAATCAGTAAAAGGGTTTCTCAATGGTCATACAAATTGACAGACGATGCGGAAGAAGAGGAAGAAGAAAATGAAGAAGAATCGACGGAGGATTCTGAAATTCGTTCAAGAAAAGGCAAGCGTGTGGTAATTTATACTGATGATCAGAATACTAATTCCAGTGGTAATAAAAATTATACTAGCACTAGTGATGAAGAAGAGGAAGTGGCTTTGATACGTTACTCACAACAATCAGATTTTCGACGGGGTATAATCAAAGGATCCATGCGTGCTCAAAGACGTAAAACAATTATTTGGGAAATGTTTCAAGCAAACGTGCATTCTCCACTTTTTTTGGATCGAATAGACAAAACATTTTGTTTTTCATTTTTTGATATCTCTGAAATGATTAATCTCATTTTTAGGAATTGGGTAGGGGGAAACCCAGAATTGCAAATTTCTTATTTTGAGGAGGAAGAAACAAAAGAGAAAACAAATGAAGAGAAAGAAGAGGAAAATGAACGAATAGCAATATCAGAAACTTGGGATACCTTTCTATTTACTCAAGCAATAAGAGGTTTAATGTTAGTAACCCAATCTTTTCTTAGAAAATACGTTATATTACCCTTATTGATAATAGCTAAAAATATCGGTCGTATGTTATTATTGCAATTCCCCGAGTGGGACGAGGATTTGAAGGAATGGAATAGAGAAATGCATGTTAAATGTACTTATAATGGTGTTCAATTATCAGAAACAGAATTTCCTCAAAACTGGTTAACAGATGGTATTCAGATAAAGATTCTATTTCCTTTCTGTCTGAAACCTTGGCGAAGATCTAAAATACGATCTCATCATAGAGATCAGAAAATGAGTAAAAAAGAGAAAAAAGACAATTTTTGTTTTTTAACAGTCTGGGGAAGGGAAGCAGAACTGCCTTTTGGGTCTCCCCGAAAACGACCTTCTTTTTTTGAACCCATTTTTCAAGAACTCGAAAAAAAAATAATAAAAGTGAAAAAGCATTTTTTTCAAGTTATAAGGGCTTTCAAAGAAAGAATCAAATTGTTTTTAAAGATTTCAAAAGAAAAAACAAGATGGGTCACCAAAATAGTTCTAGTTAGAAACCTAATAATGAAAGAACTTGAAAAAGTAAACCCCATTTTCTTATTGAAATTGAGAAAGGTGAAAGTATATGAAACAAATGAAAACAGAAAAGACTCCAATATAAATAATAATATTATCCAAGAATCGATAATTCAAATTCGATCCATGAATTGTGTAAATAAAAATTCTTCACTCATAGAAACAAAAATGAAGGATCTTGCTAATAAGATAATCACAATTAAGGCTCAAATAAAAGGAATTACAAAAGACAAGAAAAAAATAGTTCTAACTTGTGATGATAAAAATAAAAGATCGGAATCACAAAAGGATATTTGGCAAATATTCAAAAGAAAAAATATCCGATTAATACGTAAATCGCATTATTTTATGAAATCCTTCATTGAAAAAACATACATGGATATATTACTATGTATTATTAAGATTCCAAGGACCAATGCACAACTTTTCTTTGAATCAACAAAAAAAATTATCAATAAATCCATTTACAACGACGAAACAGGCCAAGAAGGGGTTGAGAAACCAAATCAAAATACAATGAACTTTATTTCGACTATAAAAAAGTGGTTTTCTAATACTAATATTAGTAATAAAAATTCTAATATTTATTGTGACTTATTTTCTTTGTCTCAAGCATATGTATTTTACAAATTATCACAAAATCAATTACTTAACAATTATCATTTGAGATCTGTACTTCAATATCACGGCACCCATCCTTTTCTTAGGGATATAATCAAGAATTATTGTACGACACAAGGAATATTAAATTCCAAACCAACGCATAAAAAAATTCATAAGTATGGGATGAATAAATGGAAAATTTGGTTACGGGGTCATTATCAATACAATTTATCTCAGACCAAGTGGGCCCACTTAGTATCGAAAAAATGGCAAAATAGAGTCAATCAATGTCGTACGATTCAAAAGAAAGACTCAATGAAATTGGATTTATATAAAAAAGACCAATTAATTAATTACATGAAACAAAATGACTATGCAGTGGATTCGTTGATGAGTCAAAAAGAAAAATGGAAAAAACATTATGGATATGATCTTTTATCATATAAATATATAAATTATGGGGATAGTAGGGACTCATATATTTATGGATCAACGTTACAAGTAAAGGACAAAAAAATTACATATAATTTAAATACACTGGAATCCGAATCATTTTATGGATTGATAAGTATAGCTATTAGTGATTATCTAGAAAAAGGATCTATTATTGATACGAACAAAAATCTGGATAGAAAATTTTTTGATTATAGAATTCTCCATTTTTGTCTTAGAAATAATATCGATATTGAAACCTCGACCAATACGTATATCGATGCCAAGATTCATAAGAATGCTAAAACGGAAACTCAAAATTCTCAAAAAAAATACTTTTTTGATTGGATGGGAATGAATCAAGAAAGGTTATATCGTACCATATCAAATCTAGAACCCTGGTTTTTCCCAGAATTTGTGCCACTTTTTGATGCGTATAAGATTAAACCGTGGATCATACCAATCAAATTACTTATTTTTCATTTTCATAGAAATGCAAATATTAGTCAAAGTGAAAAGATCGACGTAAATAAAAAAAAAAATGAACAACAAGGCCAAGGGGATCTTGTATCAGATCTACGAAAACAAAACAAAAAGAAAGATGTTGAAGAAGATTACACAGGAACAAACATTAAAAAGGGTAGAAAGAAAAAACAATACAAGAGCAAGAAAGAAGCAGAACTGAATTTTTTCTTGAAAAAGTATTTTCTTTTTCAATTAAGATGGGACGATCCCTTGAATCAAAGAATGATCAGTAATATCCAGGTATATTGTCTTCTACTTAGACTGATAGATCCAAGGGAAATTGCTATATCCTCAATTCAAAGAGGAGAGATGCATCTGGATGCAATGTTGATTCAGAAAGACCTAACTCTTACAGAATTGATAAAAAGGGGAATATTTATTATCGAGCCAATTCGTCTATCTATGAAAAGGGATGGAAAATATATTATATACCAAACCATAAGTATTTCATTGGTTGATAAGAATAAGCACCAAACTAATGGAAAATGCATAATAAAAAATAGATATGTTGATAAAAAGAATCTTGATGGATCCGTTGCACAAGACAGCAATATGCTTGTGAATAGAAACAAAAATGATTATTATTTCCTTGTTCCTGAAAATATTCTATCTCCCAGACGTCGTAGAGAATTGAGAATTCTAATTTGTTTCAATTACCGGAACCAGAATTGGAATGTTGTGGATAGAAATCCAATATTTTGCAATCAAAACAACATAAAAAACAGTGGACAATTTTTGAACGAGGAAAAGCATCTTAATACGGAAACAGATAAATTCATTAAATTCAAATTATTTCTTTGGCCCAATTATCGATTAGAAGATTTAGCTTGTATGAATCGTTATTGGTTTGATACCAATAACGGCAGTCATTTCAGTATGTCAAGAATACATATGTATCCGCGATTCAAAATTAGTTAATAGTAAATATTTCCTATATATCTATCGCATGACATATTCAGTAGAGAAAACCGAAATATATACACATACGCTATATTACATTCTGGTACACGATACCGATTAAATTACGTATCAATTGGATCTAGGAAGAAATCGATAGAATCTTTTTTTTAGTTAGGTAAAAAAAGAATTCTCTTTCGTGTTTGTGAATGCATAAATGTATCATCCCCTTCTATTCTATCCAAATCAAATTGCAAATTTGATTTGGATAGAATAAATTTAATTTAAATAAAATAAGAATGAATAAAGTAGTGTATATGAAGAAATCTAAATTTTTTGTGTACTAGATTCAAATAACTGGTATAATAATAATTATTATTTTTCCTGATCGGTAAAATCCACGGAAAAGAAAAAATTGTTTTTTATGGTCAAAAATTCATTCATCTCGGCTATTCGACAAGAAAAAGAAAAAAACTGCGGATCTGTTGAATTTCAAGTATTCAGTTTCACCGATAAGATACGGAGACTCACTTTACATTTGGAATTACATAAAAGAGATTTTTTATCGCAAAGGGGTCTACGAAAAATTCTGGGAAAACGTCAACGTCTGCTGGATTATTTGTCAAAGAAAAATAGAGTACGTTATAAGAAATTAATTAGTCAGTTGGGTATTCGGGAATCAAAAACCCGTTAATTTTAAGATTGGTTTGCATTTTTTTCTTTAGTTATTAGTTAATAGTAGTTATTAGATTTTTCATTTTGATGAATCTCATTTTGATAAATTCATGGAATAATGAATTAAGGAAGAAAAGATATGACTTTACCGGCTACAAGAAAAGATCTCATGATAGTTAACATGGGCCCTCACCACCCATCAATGCATGGTGTTCTTCGACTAATCGTTACTCTCGATGGTGAAGATGTTATTGACTGTGAACCCATATTGGGTTATTTACACAGAGGGATGGAAAAAATAGCGGAAAATCGAACAATTATACAATATTTGCCTTATGTAACACGGTGGGATTATTTAGCCACTATGTTCACAGAGGCAATAACAGTAAATGCACCAGAACGATTGGAAAGTGTTCAAGTACCTAAAAGAGCCAGTTACATTAGAGTAATTATGTTGGAATTGAGTCGTATAGCTTCTCATTTGTTATGGCTTGGACCTTTTATGGCGGATATCGGTGCACAAACCCCCTTTTTCTATATTTTCAGAGAAAGGGAATTGTTATATGATCTATTTGAAGCTGCTACGGGTATGCGAATGATGCATAATTATTTCCGTATTGGGGGAGTCGCTGCTGATCTACCTTATGGATGGATAGATAAATGTTTAGATTTCTGCGATTATTTTTTAACAGGAATTGTTGAATATCAAAAGCTTATTACGCGGAATCCTATTTTTTTGGAACGGGTTGAGGGAGTGGGCATTATTGGTGGAGAGGAAGCAATAAATTGGGGTTTATCAGGACCGATGTTACGAGCTTCTGGAATCCAATGGGATCTTCGTAAAGTTGATCGTTATGAATGTTACAATAAATTTGATTGGGAAGTCCAATGGCAAAAAGAAGGAGATTCACTAGCTCGTTATTTAGTACGAATCGGTGAAATGAAGGAATCTATAAAAATTATTCAACAAGCTCTAGAAGGAATTCCTGGGGGGCCCTATGAAAATTTAGAAGTCCGACGCTTTGATAGAGCAAAAAATTCCGAATGGACTAATTTTGAATATAGATTTATTACTAAAAAACTTTCACCCAATTTTGAATTGTCGAAACAAGAACTTTATGTAAGAGTAGAAGCCCCAAAAGGAGAATTAGGAATTTTTTTGATAGGAGACAGTAGTGTTTTCCCCTGGAGGTGGAAAATTCGTCCGCCGGGTTTCATCAATTTGCAAATTCTCCCTCAACTAGTTAAAAGAATGAAATTGGCTGATATCATGACGATACTAGGTAGTATCGATATCATTATGGGAGAAGTTGATCGTTGAAATGATAATTGATACGACAGAAGTAGAAGTACAAGCTATCAATTCTTTTTCTAGATCGGAATCCTTAAAAGAAGTCTATGGACTGATATGGATCTTTGTTCCTATTTTCACCCTTATATTGGGAATCACTATAGGGGTACTAGTAATTGTGTGGTTAGAAAGAGAAATATCCGCAGTAATACAACAACGTATTGGGCCTGAATATGCCGGCCCATTAGGAATTCTTCAAGCTCTAGCAGATGGGACCAAATTACTTTTTAAAGAGGACCTCCTCCCATCTAGAGGAGATATTCGTTTGTTTAGCGTGGGGCCATCTATAGCGGTCATATCAGTTCTACTAAGTTATTTAGTAATCCCTTTTGGGTCTCGCCTTGTTTTAGCCGATCTCAGTATAGGTGTTTTTTTATGGATCTCCATTTCAAGTATTGCTCCTATTGGACTTCTTATGTCAGGATATGGATCAAACAATAAATATTCCTTTTCAGGTGGTCTAAGGGCTGCTGCTCAATCTATTAGCTATGAAATACCATTAACTCTATGTGTGTTATCAATATCTCTACGTGTGATTCGTTGGAACATGATTATTTTCCCTCCTCGCTAGAAATAAAGTAAAGAGGTTGAATATATTGAATGGATATTTTCATTTTTTATTCATCATTAGGGTCGATGAGTTAAACTAGATAGTTATATGAGTAAAAAAAAACTGCTTATAAATTTGCAGTAAGAAGGTAAAATCTCATTCCCTATGTACAAGAATAATAAACACAAGCAGTGTAAACTGTTTACCCCAAGATTAAGATTCTTTGACTAATTATCATATCTTGAAGCGGGTACAAAAGATCGACCGTATGGGGTTTCTACTACTGTCTTATATGTATTACCATACCGGGGATCAATCAAAAATCAGTGGACAGTTAGGAACACCAAGGTACACAAAAGATTAGTAATGGAGATAATGTAAGGTATCAAAAAAAGGTATTTTTGCATAAAACTTTGGATAAAACGAATCATAATGAGGACTTTAAGTTGGTAGAAATGACCAAGCAGTACTTCCCCACGATTCCGATCTAGAGTATGCTCTTATTCACTGATTAAAGAAATGACTATCAAAAACGAATTAATCCTTTATTTATATTTCTTTTTTTTTCAGAGTACCCCTTCCTCTGAGAAAGAAGAACAGGAACAAAAGAAATGGGATGCAAAAAAAATAAAATGAATAAATAAGAAATAAAAAAGATCTTTATTTTTTATTTCTTTTCCCCATCCATATCTATAATCTATACATATAGAATTCTTATCATAAATAAAATTTGGAATTAATGCCCAATTCGTTCTAATTCTTTATAGTTATAGTTATTGATAGAACATATTTATTGATATAACGAGTATTTTATTAAAGGATTAAGTTATTACCAAACAAAGATAAATTGAAATTCTAATGGATAAGATCAATTCAGAAGCGCCTTTTTATTCTAGCAGACGGAATTTCATTGGTCTAATTTGGGACTCCCGGTGTATATTTACTATATAAATAAAGATGACGATACTACCAAACAAGTCCTTACATTTATTTGTGGCCGTAGAGGAGCCGTATGAAACTGAGGTCTCATGTACGGTTTTGAAATAGCGATATGAACAGTGATGTTATTATCGACTATGATTATCTAACAGTTTAAGTACAGTTGATATAGTTGAGGCACAGTCAAAATATGGTTTTTGGGGGTGGAATCTGTGGCGTCAGCCTATAGGGTTTGTAGTTTTTCTAATTTCTTCTCTAGCAGAATGTGAGAGATTACCCTTTGATTTACCAGAAGCAGAGGAGGAATTAGTAGCAGGTTATCAAACAGAATATTCAGGTATCAAATACGCTTTATTTTACCTTGCTTCTTACCTAAATTTATTAGTTTCTTCATTATTTATAACAGTTCTTTACTTAGGTGGGTGGAATGTCTCTATTCCGTACATATCTATTCCTGAACTTTTCGGAATAAATAAAATGGCCGGAGTCTTTGGAATGACAATTGGTATATTTATTACATTAGTTAAAGCTTATTTGTTTCTGTTCATTCCTATCACAGCAAGATGGACTTTACCGAGGATGAGAATGGATCAGCTATTAAATCTTGGATGGAAATTTCTGTTACCTATTTCCCTGGGTAATCTATTATTGACAACTTCTTCCCAACTTGTTTCACTATAAATAATATAAATAAAAGAAGAGAATAACGATATTTTAGATTCATAACCAATCTTAAACAAGAGAAAGAAACATCAATTTATTCACGGAGATCCACAATATGTTCCCTATGGTGACCGGGTTCATAAATTATGGTCAACAAACAATACGAGCTGCAAGGTACATTGGTCAAAGTTTCATAATTACCTTATCCCATACAAATCGTTTACCTGTAACTATTCAATATCCTTATGAAAAATCGATCACATCAGAGCGTTTCCGAGGTCGAATACACTTTGAATTTGATAAATGTATTGCTTGTGAAGTATGTGTTCGTGTATGTCCCATAGATCTACCCGTTGTTGATTGGAGATTTGAAAAATCTATTAAAAAGAAACAATTGCTTAATTATAGTATTGATTTTGGGGTCTGTATATTTTGTGGTAACTGCGTCGAGTATTGTCCAACAAACTGTTTATCGATGACTGAAGAGTATGAACTTTCTACTTATGATCGCCACGAATTGAATTATAATCAAATTGCATTGGGTCGGTTGCCAATGTCAATAATTGGAGATTACACAATTCAAACAGTTATGAATTCGACCCAAATCAAAATAGACAAAGATAAACCCCTTGATTCAAGAACGATTACCGATTACTAAGATTTTTTTTGCTATAAAGGGTCCAAGCCTCTTTTATTTTGATTGCTCAGAAACTACAAATAATAACTATAAATAATAACTATTGATTGTTGAGAATTACTCTTTGATTTAAACCAAGAATATGTTTTCGTGATGATTTCGAAATAGAAAATTCCAATCTTTTCTTTTTTCTTTCAGATAAAAAAGTAGGATTGGCCAATAACTTTAATAACTTTATCTATATCTACATTAATCCATATTAAGATTTAATTCAATTAGGAACCTATCATATAAAGAAAAAAAATAAGGGTGTTACCCTTATTTTTCCTGGACTATTTAGTAAGGTCATGAAATATTTCGACTTATTTATCTGTTATACATAATGGATTTACCTGGACCAATACACGATATACTTGTAGTATTTCTGGGATCATTTCTTATATTAGGAAGTCTAGGAGTAGTATTATTTACCAATCCAATTTATTCTGCCTTTTCGTTGGGATTGGTTCTTGTTTGTATATCTTTATTCTATATTCCATCGAACTCCTATTTTGTAGCTGCCGCACAACTCCTTATTTATGTGGGAGCCATAAATGTCTTAATCATATTTGCTGTTATGTTCATGAATGGTTCAGAATATTCCAACGATTCCTATCTTTGGACTGTAGGAGATGGGATCACTTCACTGGTTTGTACAAGTATTCTTTTTTCACTAATTACTACTATCTTAGATACGTCCTGGTACGGAATTATTTGGACTACAAGAAAAAACCAGATTCTAGAACAGGACCTTATAAGTAACGTTCAACAAATAGGAATTCATTTATCAACAGATTTTTATCTTCCGTTTGAACTCATTTCTATAATTCTTTTAGTTTCTTTAATAGGTGCCATTACTATGGCTCGTCAATAATAAATACTTAGAATTAACAAAATTATTAGAAATTCTAAATCAAATGAAAAAGGAAATTTAGTTTAATTTACTGCTAATACCCTCTTTTTTCTGTAATTGCTCGATTCTAGTCAACCAAATTGGTTGAATTGTTGTTCATATTGAAATGAATCGAGATTGTTGATGAGGAGTTAGTCGATGATGTTCGAATATGTACTTTTTCTGAGCGTCTATTTATTTTCTATCGGTATCTATGGACTGATCACAAGTCGAAACATGGTTAGAGCACTTATGTGTCTTGAGCTTATACTAAATTCGGTTAATATTAATCTCGTAACATTTTCAGATATATTTGATAGTCGCCAATTAAAAGGAGACATTTTCTCAATCTTTGTTATAGCCATTGCGGCCGCGGAAGCAGCTATTGGGCTAGCTATTGTTTCGCCCATCTATCGTAACAGAAAATCAACTCGTATCAATCAATCGAATTTGTTGAATAATTAGTCAATAATTAGTATATCATATAAATAAAGACATAATATATATACAAATTATACAAATTGAAAATGATATAATTTTTTTTTTATTTATATATATTTTATATAGTAATATTCCTATATATATATAGGAATATTACTATATATTACTATTGAAATATTGACAATCTGTTGGCCAACGTGAAGTCACATGCGTGACTCGTATGATCATGGTTGTTGAAACGGAAATCAAAGTTTCTTGGCCCTTTCTCACGAACAGATTTAGAAATCTATTGATTCTTAAGTTAAGATTTTTTTGATAAATCATTGATTCGTCTGGTGCCTACAATATAAATATATAATTCGTTTATTACCGATTTTACTTTACCAGATCGAAAATTTTTTATGTTCAAAACTGGAATTTATAGACCCAATGTCACATTCAGTAAAAATTTATGATACATGTATAGGGTGTACTCAATGTGTACGAGCCTGCCCCACAGATGTATTGGAAATGATACCTTGGGACGGATGTAAAGCTAAGCAAATTGCTTCCGCGCCAAGAACCGAGGACTGTGTAGGTTGTAAGAGATGTGAATCCGCTTGTCCAACAGATTTTTTGAGTGTCCGTGTTTATTTATGGCATGAAACAACTCGCAGCATGGGTCTATCTTATTGATACGTTATAATATAAAAAACTCCACTTGAATCATTTGATTCCTTTTTACCGAGAAAAACCCGTACTCGAGAAAATATATTATTTCGAGCACGGGTTTTTTGGTCAAAACGCATCTTGTCTTTATCACGAGTTATTTCCCTTGGTTAACAATACTTGTAGTTTTGCCGATATTCGCGGGTTCTTCCATTTTTTTTCTCCCTCATAAGGGGAATAAGGTATTTCGGTGGTATACTATATGTATATGTTTATTAGAGCTCCTTCTAACAACCTATGTGTTCTGTTATCATTTCCAATTGGACGATCCATTAATTCAACTGGAGGAGGACTTTAAATGGATAAATATTTTTGATTTTCACTGGAGACTGGGAATCGACGGACTTTCCATAGGACCTATTTTACTGACAGGATTTATCACTACTTTAGCGACTTTAGCAGCTTGGCCTGTTACTCGAAATTCGCGATTGTTCTATTTCCTGATGTTAGCAATGTACAGTGGTCAAATAGGATTATTTTCTTCTCGAGACCTTTTACTTTTTTTCATCATGTGGGAGTTAGAATTAATTCCTGTTTACTTACTTTTATCCATGTGGGGAGGAAAGAAACGTTTGTACTCGGCTACAAAGTTTATTTTGTACACAGCGGGGGGTTCCATTTTTCTCTTAATAGGAGTTCTAGGTATGGGTTTATATGGTTCCAACGAACCGACATTGGATTTTGAAAGATTAGCTAATCAGTCATATCCTGTGACATTAGAAATAATATTCTATTTTGGCTTCCTTATTGCTTATGCTGTCAAATCGCCGATTATACCCCTACATACATGGCTACCAGATACTCATGGAGAAGCGCATTACAGTACATGTATGCTTCTAGCCGGAATCTTATTAAAAATGGGAGCATATGGATTGATTCGGATCAATATGGAATTATTACCGCACGCCCATTCTATATTTTCTCCCTGGTTGGTGATAGTAGGGACAATACAAATAATCTATGCAGCTTCAACCTCTCTTGGTCAACGCAATTTAAAAAAGAGAATAGCCTATTCTTCCGTATCTCACATGGGTTTCATAATTATAGGAATTGGTTCTATAACTGACATGGGACTGAACGGAGCCATTTTACAAATACTCTCTCATGGATTGATTGGTGCTGCACTTTTTTTCTTGGTAGGAACGAGTTGTGATAGAATACGTCTTGTTTATCTCGACGAAATGGGGGGGATATCCATCCCAATGCCAAAAATATTTACCATGTTTAGTAGTTTCTCGATGGCTTCTCTTGCATTGCCAGGAATGAGTGGTTTTGTTGCGGAATTAGTAGTATTTTTGGGAATGATTACGAGCCCAAAATATCCTTTAATGTCCAAAATGCTAATTATCTTTGTAATGGCAATTGGAATGATATTAACTCCTATTTATTTATTATCTATGTTACGTCAGATGTTCTACGGATACAAACTATTCAATGTTCTAAACTCCAATTTTGTGGATTCTGGACCGCGAGAACTATTTGTTTCGATCTGTATCTTTTTACCCGTAATAGGGATTGGTATTTATCCTGATTTCGTTCTCTCGCTGTCAGTTGACAAGGTACAAGTTATCCTATCTAATTATTTTCATAGATAGTTTTCATTAATGAGACAGAAAGCAAAGTCTTAGAATCTTTTTTTTTTTTTCATATTTTTGAAATCATTTGATGTACAACGCAAAAAAAAAGTGAATTAGAATTGTAATAAGATGTATTCCGAGTTTTTGAGAACCCTTTGAATATGATTCCTTGTGATTCAAATGATTCAAAGGGTTCTCAAAAACTCGCACAAATTTTCGTTATCGATGTTCTTATGTATTCCTTTATTCAATTAGATGTTAATGTGAATGAACCATAACTATGTAGACCTATTCCTAATAGATTGATCCCAAAATAGCATATCCAAATTATAAGAAATCCTATAGAAGCTACAAGTGCCGAATTTGTACCTTGCAAACTTTGATTTGTTCTAGTATGTGAATAAATCGCGAATATGATCCAAGTAATAAATGCCCAAGTTTCTTTTGGGTCCCAATTCCAATAAGATCCCCACGCTTCGTTAGCCCATACTGCTCCAGAAAGAATACCTATGGTTAAAAAGGTAAATCCTAAACTAATGACACGATAACCCCAATAATCCAAACCTTGAGTTAATTGATATTTGTAATAATTTCGGAATGAAAGAAGAGAAGTGTGTTTATTAAAAACACTTTTTTTTTCGTTCCCGTATTCGATCTTGCCAAAGAAAAATGACTTAATTAAGAAAATTTTGTTTTTACAAAAAATATCGATGTTTTTTCGAAATGTAATGACTAGAAAAGCAACTGATAATAACGACCCACATAAAAGAGCTGCATAACTCAATAACATCATACTTACGTGCATCATTAACCACTGAGATTGTAGAGCAGGTACTAATATTGACGATTGATGCATTTCACTTGAAAGACCCGATGTGGCGAAACCTTGGGTAAAAATAGCACTTGGGGCGGTTATTGCGCTGAAATCATTTTTATGATTCCATATCTTGGAAATCATATGAATAATGGAAAAACTCCACGAAAGGAAGATTAATGACTCGTATAAATTACTTAATGGAAAATGTCTTGAAGAAATCCAACGAATAACTAATAATCCTGTTATAGAGAAAAAAGTAGCTATCATTCCCTTTTCTGATGAATCACGTAACCCCCTGATTTCGTGGATTAATAGGGTCATTAAATGAATCGTAATCACAATTGAAATGATCGAAAAAGAGAGATGAGTTAATATATGTTCTAAAGTCACAAATATCATACATAAAAGGGGTCCCATTACAGAATTGAAATCGGGAATTAAATACATTATAGGATCCATTGTATCTCTTTTAGAGTATGCCGCCACTCGGACTCGAACCGAGATGCTCTAGCACTGCTTCCTAAGAGCAGCGTGTCTACCGATTTCACCATAGCGGCTTACTTGAAATAATAATAGTCAATTCATGTTGAATCGTCTAGATCTAGATTCAAGGATTCAATATAGTTTAAGAAACATTAGAACTGATGAATAAGAGCTCTTTAAAATTCATCTTTGAATTTTCATCAAAAATTCTTAGTTCGTATCGTCATAAGTTCCATTTTAACAATCAACTTTTACGTACTATTTATATACTAAGTTATTCCGAAACACTTGAAACTTGAAAGTTTTGTTTTCCGTCGAGTAAGAATTGTCCCCTTTTTCTATTTTTTTCTTTATTTTATTTATTTTGAATCCGCGAAATCAGATAAGATAAATGAAAAAAAAAAAGAGTTTCATCACAATTTTAATTGAATTTTCTTTTCACAATAGAAAAATCTTTGTTCATTCTATTTTTCTATTGTGAAAAGAAAATTCATAGGAAAAAACCCATCTCACGAAAATATTAAATCTAATAATTAATAAAATAAAAACAAGAATGAAAAAAATAATAATACTTAGAACTAGACCCGGCGTACAGAGGAATTCTTATTCTACATATCATAGCCACTAGTTCTAACTAATCTTCAATACACTAGTTAATGGGAATTATTCATATTCTAAAATTGGAAGTTCTTATAGCCATGAAAATTCAGATTATTCCAAGATTTTCTTACCTGTTGTTTGTTGCACAAAAAAACTTTTTGAATCTCCGGTAGAAACTGACTTTGCTAAAGAAAAAGCTTTTATTGCAGCTAAATTTCCCTTTTTCTTCCAAATATTTCTACGAATACGTTTTTTTGATATAGAAGTACGTTTTTTTGGAACTGCCATTCAAAAAAAAGAGTTACTCATTTTTATTGTTGTATGTGAAAGACATGTATTGCTCAAAATGAATCGTTCTTTTTAGGCATTTTCTGTACTTAATTCCGTCGATAATAGTTTTTTCTTTCATAACATACAATAAAAATATATTATTTATATAAAAATATATAATATACACGTATGTCACATATACATATATAATCTACTGGGGAAAAAATGGAAAAAAGAAAAGTAAAATTCGAAAAGAAATTTTTATGACTATTATATTAGTTGGAATTGAATAAGCTCATAGTGCCATGTCTATAATTTAAGTTCAAACTTTAACTACAACTGGCAGTAGTTAATATGTTAAACAAGACATTCCGTTACCTAAGAAGAGGAACTTCCATTTTTTATTATTTTTTATTTCAGTTCTATACGAAGTAAGGAGTATTATAAGAACTTTCTTATTGGATTGGAACCCAATCAATTAGTTCCGCAAAAAATTAGGTAATTACTACAAATAAATGTACTAGAATAACTAGGTCTTTCTTTTTTGAGTCGATTTATTGATGCATACTATGATCCATATTCTACTGTTTTGGTATAATTGTTTTTACTTAACTATACTATAGACTATAGTATATGATATGGTTACATATTGCTAAAATGGAATAGTAGTATAGTCGTAGAATGATTCAAAATCTCACATTTCCCATTTTAATAAATACTTTCTTTAGTTAATAAAGTTAATAACTAAGTAATTACTCTTACCTAACTGTTTGGTCACATCATTTGACCAACCAATTGTGTAACTTTTTGAATATTTCCAATATCTAAGATCTAACAAAAGTCAGAATAATTAAAAATCAAAAAATATTTGAGGTTTTTATATCTTTTTTTGTTGATTTTATTATTGTTCCTTTCAAAAGCGATAAGAATTGGTGAATCGGAAACAATTACAATTATAAGAAAAAAAAAAAAAATGAAAATTTGTTTTTTTTATGGAACATACATATAAATATGCATGGATAATACCTTTTCTTCCATTTCCAGTTACAATGTTAATAGGATTTGGACTTCTGCTTATTCCCGCAGCAACCAAAAATATTCGTCGTATGTGGGCTTTTCCGAGTATTTTGATGCTAAGTATAGCTATGGTGTTTTCGGCCAATCTGTCTATTCAGCAAATAAATGGAAATTTTATCTATCAATATCTATGGTCTTGGACCGTCAATAATGATTTTTCTTTAGAGTTCGGACACTTGATCGATCCACTTACTTCTATTATGTCAATATTAATTACTACTGTTGGAATCATGGTTCTTATTTATAGTGACAATTATATGTCTCATGATCAAGGATATTTGAGATTTTTTGCTTATATGAGTTTTTTCAATACTTCTATGTTGGGATTGGTTACTAGTTCCAATTTGATACAAATTTATATTTTTTGGGAACTTGTAGGAATGTGTTCGTATTTACTAATAGGTTTTTGGTTCACACGACCGATTGCAGCAAGTGCTTGTCAAAAGGCTTTTGTAACCAATCGTATAGGAGATTTTGGTTTATTATTAGGAATTTTAGGACTTTATTGGATAACTGGTAGTTTAGAATTTCGGGATTTGTTCGAAATAGTTAATAACTTGGTTCATAATAATGGAGTAGATTCTTTATTTGCTACTCTGTGTGCTTCTTTTTTATTCGTCGGTGGAGTTGCTAAATCTGCGCAATTCCCCCTTCACATATGGTTACCTGATGCTATGGAAGGACCCACTCCCATTTCGGCTCTTATACATGCTGCTACTATGGTAGCTGCGGGAATTTTTCTTGTAGCTCGGCTTCTTCCTCTTTTCATAGTTATACCTTACATAATGAATCTCATTTCTTTAATAGGCGTAATAACAGTACTATTAGGAGCTACTTTGGCTCTTGCTCAAAGAGACATTAAAAGAAGTTTAGCTTATTCTACAATGTCTCAATTGGGTTATATTATGTTAGCTCTGGGTATAGGTTCTTATCGAGCCGCCTTATTCCATTTGATCACTCATGCCTATTCGAAAGCTTTATTGTTTTTGGGATCTGGATCTATTATTCATTCAATGGAACCTATTGTTGGATATTCGCCGGATAAAAGTCAAAATATGGTTCTTATGGGCGGTTTAACAAAATATGTTCCAATTACAAAAATTACTTTTTTATTAGGTACGCTCTCTCTTTGTGGTATTCCACCTATTGCTTGTTTTTGGTCCAAAGATGAAATTCTTAATGATAGTTGGTTGTATTCACCAATTTTTGCAATAATCGCTTCCTTCACAACAGGATTAACTGCATTTTATATGTTTCGGATGTATTTACTTACCTTTGATGGACATTTACGCATCCATTTTCAAAATTACAGTACCACTAAAAACAGTTCTTTCTATTCAATATCTTTATGGGGAAAAGAAGTACCTAAAGCAGTCAATAGAAATTTACTTTTATCAACTTTATCAACAACGAATAAGAATAATAAGGTCTCCTTTTTTTCAAAAGATACATATCAAATCGATGATAATGTAAAAAATAGAATACGATACTTTAGTACTTACTTTAGAAATAAATACACTTACACCTATCCTCACGAGTCGGACAATACTATGTTATTTCCTCTGCTTGTATTGGTGCTATTTACTTTATTCGTTGGATCAATCGGAATTAATTTTGATCAAGGAGTAATAGATTTTGATCTATTATCGAAATGGTTAACTCCGTCTACAAATTTTTTCCATCCAAATTCGAATGATTCCTCGGATTGGTATGATTTTTTGAAAAATGCAATTTTTTCGGTAAGTATAGCCCTTTTTGGATTATTTATAGCATCTATTTTATATGGATCCGTTTATTCATCTCTTCAGAATTTGGACTTAGTCAATTCATTTGTAAAGAAGGGACCCAAGAGGATTCTCTTGGACCAAGTCAAAAATTTGATATACAATTGGTCATATAATCGCGGTTACATAGATATTTTTTATACTAAGATTTTTACTGTGGGTATAAGAAGGTTAGCCGAACTAATTCAGTTTTTTGATAGACATATAATTGATGGAATTACAAATGGGGTCGGCGTTGCCAGTTTCTTTATAGGGGAAGGGATTAAATATATGGGAGGTGGGCGAGTCTCGTCTTATCTATTCTTGTATTTATCTTATGTATCGATCTTTTTATTAATTTT